CCTTTCAATTGGTCTACAGTGTCATTGTAGAGAATCCCTGTCTTGTTTTCCACATCTTTATTTCCTACATTGATATACACAAACTATCTTATCATTTCTTCCTTCTTCCTTTTGGTCTCATATATCATATAACAAACATATAATATGGTAAAAGACTTATATAAAGTATGAAATAAATATGAAATCTACCACAAAAAATTAATATTTTTTAGGAATTTAAGGCGGAAATGGACGTATTTTTTTCTTTTAATAAATATCTATTTTGTACATTTCAATTTGAATTAGGAACTCCGCGTACAAGTGGTAAGTCATTAACTACATATACACATCCGGTCATATATGTATTACCATTATGTATTACAAATTACAATAAAATTACAATAACGAATACAGAAAGAGGAGTTTTTAAAATGCGAGATCTAAAAACATATCTCTCCGTGGCACCGGTAGTAAGTACTCTATGGTTCGGGTCTTTAGCAGGTTTATTGATAGAGATCAATCGTTTTTTTCCGGATGCGTTGATATTCCCCTTTTTTTCATTCTAGCTTTTTTTTCATTCTAGCTATTGATATGGGAAGGGGGAAGAAGATTAGAGATACAATCAAATATCTGTAACTAATCCCTACCCCTCCCTTCTTTTTTTCTTTGTTTTTTCTTTTTTTCTTTTTTTACTTATTCTTTCTAAAAAAAAAAAAAAAAACAAAGAAAAAGCGGTTTCACCCTCAGTGAAACTATGAACTCGGGCTCAGGCTCAAATTAAATTAATAATAGAATGGAAATGCGGTGGTTGGGGCAACAATATCATACAAGATACTTAACTGAAAATGAAATACTGTACGGCAATTAAAAATTATAAATAGAGTTAGAAATCATTATATTACTTATTATTTATTACTATATTGATTGCAACAAAATATTTCTTTCATAATTTGATTTCGAGTTACCTGCTTCTATTTTTGTGTCCTTTCTTCTTCCTTGCTTCGGGTCGGAAAATTAAAGAATTGAGCGAATCAAAAACCAAAGGAGGTTCATGGCTAAGGGTAAAGATGTCCGAGTAACGGTTATTTTGGAATGTACCAGTTGTGTTCGAAATCGTGTTAATAAGGAATCAATGGGCATTTCCAGATATATTACTCAAAAGAATCGACACAATACGCCTAGTCGATTGGAATTGAGAAAATTCTGTCCCTGTTGTTACAAACATACGATTCATGGGGAGATAAAGAAATAGATCGAACCGATCGCTCGTGTGTCAGTCTTCCAAGGAAGATGAAAAATTACATATTATATATAACAATATATATATATATAATTTATTTGAATTTCTTTTTTAATTTATTTAAATATAAACAAATAAATATAAACAAACCAAATCCTATTTCGATCGGATCAAAGATGATGTAGAATTAAGAAATAGGATTGGGATTTTCAGGATAAGGAATAAACAAACCATGGATAAATCCAAGCGAATCTTTCTTAAATCTAAGCGATCTTTTCGTAGGCGTTTGCCTCCGATCCAATCGGGGGATCGAATTGATTATAGAAACATGAGTTTAATTAGTCGATTTATTAGCGAACAAGGAAAAATATTATCTAGACGGGTGAATAGATTGACCTTAAAACAACAACGATTAATTACTATTGCTATAAAACAAGCTCGTATTTTATCTCCGTTACCTTTTCTTAATAATGAGAAACAATTTGAAAGAAGCGAGTCAACCGCTAGAGCTGCTGGTCTTAGAACCAGAAAAAAAATAGGTTGACTCTTCAATTGAATTGAATCAAAATAAAATTCCAATCCAAACTCAAATGCGGATTGACGTTTTTTTTGTTCGAAAAATCGTAAAATCGAAATGTCCTGTCGTAAGAAAAAAAATGGGAGAAGAGGAATAAATATTTTTTATTTAACGGCTTTCTTCATTTTGATGACTTTATCATATTTTATCATACTAATTTCTACTCTACCTTCCCAGAGTTCATTCTCCAGGGAACTCCATTTAAACTATTCCAACGGATTCCTTCCAATCTCTTTATTTTATGATCTCATTGGAAATCATATAAAGACAACTCTTATTTAATATAGCTATTTGTGCAAGTATTTTACGATTAAGAAGTAACTGTCTCTTGTACAGATTGTGTATAAATTTACTATAACTGAAGTATACTTTATTCTCGCGAATTACTGCATTTATCCGAGTGATCCACAACCGACGAAAATCTCTCTTTTGTCTACCTCTATCCCGATGAGCCGAAACCAAAGCTCTTATTTTCTGTTGAGCAATAGTACGAGTAAGTCTTGAATGAGCCCCTCGAAAGGTTGATGCAAATAAACGAATTTTTGTTCTACGTCTTCGAGCTATATACCCTCGTTTAATTCTGGTCATTGAATAAATGAAACTTTGATGAATAACTAATCGATTTCCTTTCTTTCAGTTATTCCCTTCCCCTAGTCTATTAATAACAAAACGGATTCTTCCAATGTATAAAATTTAAATTCCAATGGCTTTTGCTACTATAACCTTCCCGACCACGATTTTTTTTTTTTTTTTTTTTTCTAGGTGAAATGCCTAGAAAAAAATTGTATTGATATTAGGTATCAAAAACACATAAAAGTAGTAAATATAAATGGATATAGTGGGTTCCATCGTTTCTATGGTTACTTCTTAAACGGTGAGGTCCTCTCTATACACCGGAGCCCTTCTTTCATTTAATCAATGTTATTGTTAACTTGTACAGTTCACACTCTTTGGCTCTACCCATAATTATCCAGTACGAGGTCTTTCACAATGAGATCTACTTATACAGTAACGGTATTTAATTATGAAGATTAGCTGAGTAGCTGACCCTGTTAGTCCGTTCTTGCAAGAGTAAGGCATAATTTTTCTGCTTTTTAAAATAGTATTTCCCCTGCTTAATGGATATCATTTGCTATCAATGGAGAATTCTTTCTCATCTTAAATTTAAAACGGAGTTGATTGGATTTGCACCAACGGAAACCATACATTTGATACCACAATAGAAGGATAGATCTTTGTGATTTTTAGATATTGAATGGAGTTCTTCCATTCTAGTCTATTCACTGGTACTGATCGTTGATACTGGATCAATTGTTTTCTTTCTTTTGTCCTAGCCCATGATCTGAACGAGTCGCACATACACCCTAGTACATGTTCCTCGTCGCTGAGGACATCCCCCAAGAGCGGGGGATTTCGTGACATTTCTGATTGGCTGTCTTGTGTTTCTAATAAGTTGTTTAATAGTTGGCATATTGAATCATATACATAATGGGCTGGTTTAGATCGATCTTAACCGGATGATTATGAATTATTTTATTTCTATATTAATAGATTAATGAATAGAATATTAAATCCGGTAAGAAGATAAAATCTCAAATCACCAATTCGTCTGAAATTTTTGTTATTTTTTCTTTTTTATTCAGTCGCTACAAGATCAACAATTCCATGAGCTTGGGCTTCTGTTGCTGACATAAAAACATCTCTTTCCATATCTTCGGATACAACCCATAAGGATTTGCCTGTCCTTTGTACATAAACCCTTGTGACGGTTTCGCGCAGCTTCAAAAGTTCTTCCGCTTCCAAGATAAATTCTCCCGTCTGTGCCTCATAAAAAGAACTAGCAGGTTGATGGATCATTACCCTGATGATATAACATAATAAATGTTTATTCTATCTCGCATGATGATAAGGTGAAGAGATAAAGAATAATAAAATATATAATTGAACAACCGTACAGGCATCTTTTACGCATTGCATACGGCTCTATAATGGAATTCGTTTTTACCTTACTTAAATATCAAATAAATTAAATAAATTAAATATAGGGTCTATCAGACTCGGGTTAGTAAATGATCCAATAACCACCCTTCTTTTTGTTTTTGGAGTAGTTCAAAAATACTATGATGGCTCCGTTGCTTTATATATTTATTTCGTCTGTTATTTAGCAATCCCAAAGTTTCTTTTTTTTTTTTTCAAATAAAAAAACAAGATTTTTTTTATTTTCATATTCTTTCATAACCTAAATATTGTTAAGAGCCTCCCGGCGTGAAAACAAAAAAGTTTGTGACGCTGAAATAGGCCTCCCGATAGATTAGATAAAATCGGAAATACCTTTTATCTCATACTACTCTTTCGATACATAATTTAAGGGTTAAAAAAATTTATCATATCGAATTCGAAGTGCCATGCTATTATTACTTAATATTCATATTTCATATAGCGCGAAGGCATAGTCTTCTTTTTTCTCTCAAATCAAATAAAAAACTCATTGGCGCCAAGCGTGAGGGAATGCTAGACGTTTGGTAATTTCTCCTCCGACCAGAATAAAAGATCCCATTGAAGCGGCTAATCCCATGCATATTGTCTGTATATCTGGTCGCACAAATTGCATAGTATCATAAATAGCTACTCCGGGTATTACCCATCCGCCAGGAGAATTTATAAACAAATATAGATCTTTGGTATCATCCTCTATACTGAGATATACCATAAGACCAATAAGTTGATTCGAGATCTCGCTATCAACCCCTTGGCCTAAAAAAAGTAATCTTTCTCGATAAAGTCGGTTGATTGGGATAAAGTTGTATCCCTTAGAAACCGTACATGCATCTTTTGATGCATACGGTTCAACAAAAATAACGAAAAAAAAAAAAAGAATCAATGTGTAGATGTAGATTCTAGCGCTTTCTTTTATTTTTTTTTTTTTTTTTTCATACCAGGTTTTTAACTTATAAAAAGGGGCTTTTCTTTCATTTTTCAAAAAAGATGGGTTTTGGCCTGTTTTGTTTATCTATAAAAAAAAATTACTAAATTTATCTAACTAACTTTTCATTGATGTATTGTTTCATCGAGATACAATCTCAATCGCGATGTAATTTTCTTGTTCCTGAATGGGCTTCTTCAATTTTTTTAGGTTTATGCTCTACTCCGAGTAAAGATCCGCCCGATTTGGATTTGCACATATATGACAAATGCCCCAATACCACGTCCTTTTGCTACGACTTCCTTTTTACAATTTATTTCATGTCTTACAACAGATATTCAATGCATTCATCATATTACTCGATTGATTAACAGTTTGAGATCACTTCTATTATAAATATATAAAGAAATAGAATATGATAGAAATAGTAATCATAAATAGATTTATTACCGGTTTTTTTCTAAACGGAGCCTGGATACTTCATTTTATTGGCCTAACCAAGATAACCATAAATTATTCTAATTGATAATATTAATCTGTATACCCTCCCGAAAAAATGGATCTAATTGAACTTCACGCTCCAAATTTTTGATAATTCAATCAATCTTTCTTGGGCGAAGGGGAGGATATCTCGATCGGGGAAGAGAATGGGGAAATACCATATGACCCAATATATCTGACAAGTCGCACTATACGTCAATCCACAATGCATCTTCCTCTCCAGGACTTCGAAAAGGTACTCTTGGAACACCAATAGGCATTAAATAAAAGAAAAATTAAGTACTATATCTCACTTTGATGTGAAAGCGTAACAATGGATTTAGTGTCCTACTAATATTGGCCTTTATCATATTTTATCCATAGATTGACTAAGTTCATAAAAAAAGATAAAGAAGACAAAATGAATAAAGGAAAATTATTACAAATAAGTCCTTTGAATGATGAACAAATATATATATGCATTCACTCATATAAAATGGTATCAACTCCCCTACCATTGCGTATTGGTACTTATCGGGTGTAGAATAGATCTGCTTCTTTTTGTTCCTACGAACAAAATAGTTTCATTATTACTAAAAGTAATTGAAAAGAATCAAACAAATCAAACAAATATTAATTCTTTCCCCAAGATAATCCACTAAAAAGAGGGTCCACAGCATAGTTTTTTCCAATGCAATAAAGTTACATTGTGTCTATTTTTCATTGATAAAGGGGTATTTCCATGGGTTTGCCTTGGTATCGTGTTCATACCGTCGTATTGAATGATCCCGGTCGTTTGATTTCTGTCCATATAATGCATACAGCTCTGGTTGCTGGTTGGGCCGGTTCGATGGCTCTATACGAATTAGCAGTTTTTGATCCTTCTGATCCTGTTCTTGATCCAATGTGGAGACAGGGTATGTTCGTTATACCCTTCATGACTCGTTTAGGAATAACCAATTCATGGGGCGGTTGGAGTATCACAGGGGGTACTGTAACGAATCCGGGTATTTGGAGTTACGAAGGTGTGGCCGGGGCACATATTGTGTTTTCGGGCTTGTGCTTTTTGGCAGCTATCTGGCATTGGGTGTATTGGGATCTAGAAATATTTACTGATGAACGTACAGGAAAACCCTCTTTGGATTTGCCTAAGATCTTTGGAATTCATTTATTTCTATCAGGGGTGGCTTGCTTTGGTTTTGGTGCATTTCATGTAACAGGATTGTATGGTCCTGGAATATGGGTGTCCGATCCTTATGGACTAACTGGAAGGGTACAATCCGTAAATCCAGCGTGGGGTGTGGAGGGTTTTGATCCTTTTGTTCCGGGAGGAATAGCCTCTCATCATATTGCAGCAGGGACCTTGGGCATATTGGCGGGTCTATTCCATCTTAGTGTACGTCCACCTCAACGCCTATACAAAGGATTACGTATGGGAAATATTGAAACCGTCCTTTCCAGTAGTATTGCTGCTGTCTTTTTTGCCGCTTTTGTAGTTGCTGGAACTATGTGGTATGGTTCAGCAACTACCCCGATTGAATTATTTGGTCCCACTCGTTATCAATGGGATCAAGGATACTTCCAACAAGAAATATATCGAAGAATTGGTGCTGGGTTGGCTGAAAATCAAAGTTTATCTGAAGCTTGGTCTAAAATTCCCGAAAAACTAGCTTTTTATGATTACATCGGCAATAATCCGGCAAAGGGGGGGTTATTCAGAGCGGGCTCAATGGACAACGGGGATGGAATAGCTGTTGGGTGGTTAGGACATCCTATCTTTAGAGATAAAGAGGGGCGCGAACTTTTTGTACGTCGTATGCCTACTTTTTTTGAAACATTTCCGGTTGTTTTGGTAGACGGAGACGGAATTGTTAGAGCCGATGTTCCTTTTAGAAGGGCGGAATCTAAATATAGTGTCGAACAAGTAGGTGTAACTGTCGAGTTCTATGGCGGCGAACTCAACGGAGTCAGTTATAGCGATCCCGCTACTGTGAAAAAATATGCTAGACGTGCTCAATTGGGTGAGATTTTTGAATTAGATCGTGCTACTTTGAAATCCGATGGTGTTTTTCGTAGCAGTCCACGGGGTTGGTTTACTTTTGGACATGCTTCGTTTGCTTTGCTCTTCTTCTTCGGACACATTTGGCATGGTGCTAGAACCTTGTTTCGAGATGTTTTTGCTGGTATTGATCCAGATTTAGATGCTCAAGTGGAATTTGGAGCATTCCAAAAACTTGGAGATCCAACTACAAGAAGACAAGTAGTCTGATACAATATGCTTTGTTACTTGTTACTTTTCTTTTTTATTTTCTTTTTGTGATTTTTAGATGGGGTACCAGATAAATCTTGATTTGAATCACTGCCTTTTCTTTGACTCTTGTTCTTTATTTATCCGGGAGACGATCCAAAATAAACAGGTATGGAAGCTATAATTGTAAACCACGATCGAATCTATGGAAGCATTGGTTTATACATTCCTTTTAGTCTCAACTCTAGGAATAATTTTTTTCGCTATCTTTTTTCGAGACCCGCCTAAAGTTCCAACTAAAAAGGTGAAATGATTTGTCATTATCTCAATTGAAGTACGGATCCTCCCAATATTGGGAGGATCCGTACTTCAACTAGTCCCCGTGTTCCTCGAATGGATCTCTTAGTTGTTGAGAGGGTTGCCCAAAAGCAGTATATAAGGCGTACCCAGTAAAACTTACAAGTAAACCAGATAAAAAGATGGCAACTAGGGTTGCTGTTTCCATGATTATATAGTTTTAAGACATTATAAAGTTTTAAGACCACAATGGATCTATGATAAGATCATTTATTTACAACGGAATGGTATACAAAGTCAACAGATCTTACTGAATATAAAATATTATGGCTACACAAACCGTTGAAGGTAGTTCTAGATCTGGCCGCCCAAAACGAACTAATGCGGGGAGTTTATTGAAACCATTGAATTCAGAATATGGTAAAGTAGCTCCTGGGTGGGGAACTACTCCTTTGATGGGTCTCGCAATGGCTCTATTCGCGATATTCCTATCTATTATTTTGGAGATTTATAATTCTTCCATTTTACTGGATGGAATTTCAATGAATTAGATTCACAAGAACCATTAACTGGCTTTTTCAATACAAAGTGAAGCGTTTAGGTTTCTGATTTTTATCCCATTCTATTTTGGTAGTTTGACCGTGGAATTTCTTTGTTTCTGTATTTCCGGAATATGAGTGTGTGACTTGGTATAAATGATCCTATGGATAGTACAGAGAATGGGTCTGTCATCTTGATAGAGATGGTTTTACTTCGTCGGATATTCATTCTAGTATCTGGAGCACGGAATATATGAAATAGATTACTATTAGAACTATGATTCATACTTAATAGTCAGACCTCGTGTCCGGACTTCAAAAAATTTTTTCAAAGAGTTAGAAGTTATAAATAGAAATATTTTTATTCTTTCAAACTTTCGTTTATGCTTATTTTGATCAAAGGACAAAACAAAGGTTTCTTTGGTTTGGATTTTTAGTCATTATATCTATTCATTGAATAAGTGATGATCCAATGGTTCTTACTCAGGGAATTTTGGGACTTAGACTTAGTTTGAAAGGGTTTTATTGAATCATCGTGGTTTTAGTATGAATCTGAGGTTTTAATCAATTCATAGGGTCTTAACAAGAGAATTCCTATCAATAATAAAGAAAACAGCAGTAAAGCCGCATTACACATAAATAACACCAAAGAAAATAGGTAAATAGAAGATTCAAGAGGCCTATAACGATCAATATATAGACGAATGAGCCGACTTGATTTTTTGGCATTATAACCACAAAGAAGAGCTTTCGGATTTTTATTCTTTAGTATCTTCAAAAAAAAAAATTGAATCATAAATCATAGAATTAATAAATTTCAAACTTTATATTACACACATCCGTTAGAACTAGTATTTGGGTGTTTCTGTTTGAGCCGTACGAGATGAAATTTTCATATACGGTTCTCCGGGGGGGTCCCCTTGATTTACCTATCTCAATAAAATCTATGATTGGTTCGAAGAACGTCTTGAGATTCAGGCAATTGCCGATGATATAACTAGTAAATATGTTCCTCCTCACGTCAACATATTTTATTGTCTAGGGGGAATTACGCTTACTTGTTTTTTAGTACAAGTAGCTACCGGGTTTGCTATGACTTTTTATTATCGTCCGACCGTTACGGAGGCCTTTGCTTCTGTTCAATATATAATGACTGAAGCTAATTTTGGTTGGTTAATCCGATCAGTTCATCGATGGTCGGCAAGTATGATGGTCCTAATGATGATCCTGCATGTATTTCGCGTGTATCTCACCGGCGGCTTTAAAAAACCTCGTGAATTGACTTGGGTTACAGGTGTGGTTTTGGGTGTATTGACCGCATCTTTTGGTGTAACTGGTTATTCCTTACCTCGGGACCAAATTGGTTATTGGGCAGTAAAAATTGTAACAGGCGTACCAGACGCTATTCCTGTAATAGGCTCGCCTCTGGTAGAGTTATTACGCGGAAGTGCTAGTGTAGGACAATCCACTTTGACTCGTTTTTATAGTTTACACACTTTTGTATTACCTCTTCTTACCGCCGTATTTATGTTAATGCACTTCCCAATGATACGTAAGCAAGGTATTTCTGGTCCTTTATAAAGAATATATACCATCTTGTAATCAATCATCTATCACTTGGGGTAGGAACACTAGTATTTCATTGCTACAAATATGGATTATTGAAAAAAATAAGACATGTATTGGGATATTTCTCTTCAACTCTACAAAAATGTAT